TAACCTTGAGGTCACGGGTTCAAATCCCGTCCCCGCATCCCAAATTTTAATTTTTACCCTAAATTAGGGATTTTATTTGAAAGGGAATTCTATACTAATTAGAACAAGATCCTTTGGAGCGGATAGCGGGAATCGAACCCGCGTCTTCTCCTTGGCAAGGAGATATTTTACCATTCAACCATATCCGCATTTCTTTTTTCTTGATGAAGAGGACATCTTTGTGAACAGCTATAGCTATGATATATAGTGTTTATATATAAAGAATATATATCTTTTAGAAGATAAAAAAAAAGAGTAGGGTATAGTAGGGTATAAACAAATAAGAGATCCCAATTGATTCAAAAGATTTTATAGTTTATATATTTTCATTTTAAACTATTTAAATTTAAAACTGTAGAATATGAAATCCATTTTTATTCTATTTTCATTAATGTTCTATTTCATTCTATTGAAGAATTATAAAATAAGTTGACCCCTCCCCCTCCCTAGAATTTAAATTCTATTGAATTTATTCTTTGTCTTTATTTGTATTTGATATTTTGGAGACTTCTATTGAACTTTTATTTTGTTTGTGTATTGACCGAGAATAGGTCTCGCAATCCAGAAGAATTGGGTGGTAGGAGGGGGGGCCCTCTTTTTTATCTTGAACGAATAAATAAGTTTACGAAATAAGTGAATTAAGGATACCTACTAGAAATACTAATCCAATCCATAATGATGTGCCGGAAAATACAATATTTTTGTTACTTGACCACCCATCAGGAGAAGAAAAAACAACGGGGACACTAATTACTAAAATAAATGAAATAGCAATTAACGCAAAAACAGCTAATTGAAAAGCAATAGTCATGTTTCTAATCCTCCAAGTTACCGACAAATAAAGTACTCTACTCTATATCAGTCAAAAATTTTAAATGTAAAAAAAAAAAAAAAATACTACAATATTTTAGGATTGTCTCTTTAGGAGAGATGGCCGAGTGGTTGATAGCTCCGGTCTTGAAAACCGGTATAGTTTGCCAAGAACTATCGAGGGTTCGAATCCCTCTCTCTCCTTTTTCCGCGAATCTTTTTCTGTACCTATAAATTTTAGGTATTTATGAATCGACTACTATCATAAAGAAGAATGGCTCGGCTAGATGGGATAGCCGAGCCGTAAAAAAAAGATTCAATCTAATTGAAAAGAAACGACATAAAAAGAAAACTTTGAATAAAATCTCTTAATTTCACTTAGTTGACCCAACAAATCAAGATGTATTGTAGAATCGAATGGATTGCTACTTTAAAAGAGTGGATCCTTTAGTTCAATTAATTAAGAGGAGTCATGGAAAGAACAGGTTCAAAATCACGATCAATCCCCTTTTCAAATCCGGCTGCAGCGGCACGAGCTCTTCCCGCGTGCCATAAATGACCTACGAAAAAGAAGAATCCGAGAACAAAATGAGAAGTCGCTAACCAACTTCTCGGAGAGACATAATTGACTGCATTGATTTCGGTCGCCACCCCACCTACTGAATTTAACGAACCTAAAGGTGCGTGAGTCATATATTCTGCGGACCGTCGTTCTTGCCAAGGTTGTATATCCTTTTTCAACCTACTCAAGTCCAAACCATTTGGACCCCTTAATGATTCTAACCAAGGGGCACGAAGATCCCAAAAACGCATAGTTTCACCCCCAAAAATGATTTCTCCGGTAGGAGAACGCATTAGATATTTACCTAAACCAGTAGGCCCTTGTGCGGATCCAATGTTAGCTCCAAGACGTTGGTCTCTAACAAGAAAAGTAAAAGCTTGAGCTTGAGAGGCTTCTGGTCCAGTGGGTCCATAAAACTCACTTGGATAAGCTGTATTATTGAACCAGACAAAACAACAAGCAATGAATCCAAACACAGCTAAGGCCCCTAAACTATAAGACAAGTAAGCTTCTCCAGACCATACAAAAGCACGACGAGCCCATGCAAAAGGTTTGGTTAATATATGCCAGATTCCACCACAAATACAAATAAAACCTAACCAGACATGTCCGCCAATGATATCTTCCAAATCATCTACACTAACAATCCATCCTTCTCCGCCAAAAGGAGATTTTAATAAATAACCAAAGATAATATTTGGACTAAGGGTTAAGTTGGTAATTTTTCTAACATCTCCCCCCCCGGGAGCCCAAGTATCATATATGCCCCCCCAAAAAACAGCCTTAAATACTAGTAGAAAAGCACCTAAACCTAACAATATTAGGTGAATACCTAATATAGTTGTCATTTTATTTCTATCTTTCCATACATAACCAAAAAAAGGAAAAGATTCCTCAAGAGTCTCAGGTCCTAGAAGGGCATGAAAAATACCCCCAAACCCCAATACCGCAGAAGAAATTAAGTGAAGTACACCAGATACAAAATATGGAAAGGTGTCTATAACTTCTCCACCGGGCCCTACCCCCCAACCTAGAGTTGCTAGGTGAGGAAGTAAAATTAATCCTTGTTCGTACATTGGTTTTTCCGGT